CATAACATCTATGTCAGCTTTTTGTATGAATGCATTCAATTCAAAATAATTTGCTTTATAGATGATCCCTCTAGAGGAGGGGATTCTAACAATCTTTCTAGTTACTTCGTTCTCTATTTCTATTTGAGAAAATCCTAAGGAAAAATATTTTGTTTCTACCGAGCTAAAACAAAAAAATATGTTGATTGAAGCCTTTAGTAAACTAAAGTCATCATTTAATAGCTATTTTGCTTCTCTCTATAAAATAATGGAAGATTTAGTTACGATTAGAAACCTATTTTTCTATCTTCATCCATGGATCTTTTACTCATATTCATTCAATTGGAAGTATTGATCCAATTCAAAAAAATTCATGTTTCGTAATTTCATAATCCAAATTTTCAATTGAAAATTGACCTTTGGATACAAATCACGAGAATTTATAATTTTCCTAAAATTTGTCATTGAGAGGTAAAGGATTAATTCCTTAAAAAAAAAATAAAGGTTTTGATCGGAATAGTAATCAAACCGGGAGACCCTTTAACTATTAAAGGGTTAATAAAACGAATCACACTTTTACCACTAAACTATACCCGCTACAGTTCGATTATTGTATTGAAATGGAATTTTTGTCGAACACTGAAATTGAATAGAATCAAGATAGGATCATAAAAGAATCATGAAATTTATAATATTGGAATTTTTCATAGGAGGACTTAATCAGATTATGAAAAGATAGTTAAATAACTAAAATAAAAAATGAAAATAAAAAAAAGTTCTATTTTTTTTCCTGTTTACTGAAGGGGTTTTTATAGATACAGCTCAAGAAAACTGCCAAAATTCTAACTAGAACAGAAAAAATTGTGCAGTTTCATTGAAAAAAAAAAATTTTAAATAAGGGGGAAGAAAAGATAATAAGAAATGGCATGTTGGTTTTAGAATGGAAACAGTTTTTTTTCTTATTGTTCTTGCTGTTGCTTCAATTTCTTTATTACTAATATTATATAATCCAAAAAAGGCCTGGCGAGGTACTGATCAGGCCAGGCCGCGGAAATAATACTAAAGGACCTTTCTTTCGCTTTGGGTCGAAGAAGTATTTCTTTTTTTCTTTCTATATTTCTATTTTTATTTTTTAATTATTAATATAATAACTATATTTATTTATAATTATAAGAATTGAATCTTTTTTTGAATCTTTAGAATCTTTCTTATTTTATCTAAATCTAACTGATTGGAATTTCAGATAAAACTACTACTTAGATGTATTACAAAATACGACTTGTATATTTTGTATATATTATTGTTATATAAATGTTATAGTTATTATAGAATTAGATTTAATTTTTCTTTTATTTTTTATTTATTTTGACTTTAAACATAATTTTTTTATATTATTTTTTAAAATATTATTATATTATTCTATTTTATTTGTATTTTAATATTAGTATTTTTTTTTTCAATGGGGAGAGATGGCTGAGTGGACGAAAGCGTCGGATTGCTAATCCGTTGTACGACTCATTCGTACCGAGGGTTCGAATCCCTCTCTTTCCGTTTCTGTTGCTGATTTACTATAATTGATTTCTCTTTCGAATTTTTTAAATTATTTTTTCAAAATATATCCAAATAAAATATTATTTAAAATAACAAATAGGAAATAAAAAATTTTATTTAATAAAAAATTAGTAATTAGAAAAAACTAGATGAAAAATCAAGCAAAGAACCCCTTTTTATTCTTCGCGTCCAGGATTACGCCCTGGATCATTAGATAGGAATCCGAAAATGAATAAAGAAACAAAGAATATCACTACTGTGTAAACAAAGAGTTTGAGAGTAAGCATTACACAATCTCCAAGATCATTTTTTTTTTTTTGAAAAAAGAAAATAGATTCTCTATTTTTATACCACATTATATCCTATTTTTTGATTTGATAACGAAAACCGAAATAGTTTTTAGAAATCGAAATTTTCGTAATTAAAAATATATAAAATAAAATTTATAATTTTATTATCTTACTTATCAATAATTTTTTTATACCCACTTTTTTATATTTTGGAGGATCACAATAAGGTTTTTCATTCACATAAAAAATATAGTTAGAATGGGAAAACAGGGTGATCCGGATTGTGACTATTCACGAATTTTAATGTTTGAATCAAGGGTTCATACTGGAAGACTTGTCTGATCTTAGCAATTATTAGAATCGTTTTTCTCAAAAAAATCGTTCATTTTTCTAGTACAAGATGAAAGATCTTATCGAAAACTTACAGCAGCTTGCCAAACAAAGGCTAAGAGAAAAAAGAGTACAGGTATGACTGGCATAAAATCTACGATTGGACTCAAAAAAGCGTAGGCCTCAGGTAATTTGGCTAATAAAAAACTACTCGAATAAAGGGCAGAATTAAGACAGATCAAACTAAAGATATTAAGCATAACAGAAATTTTGTTTTTTAGATAATTGCATTTTGATTGAGTTATTGATAGAAGTTAAAAATGAAAAAAAAAATAAAAAAAAAAAAAGATAGACCAAAAATCCTTCTTTTTTTTTCGAACTTACTTACTCAACCAAAAAGCCTTCCATTCTCAAAGGAGAATAGAAGAAATTCTACTTTCATGCAATATTTTAATGGAATTATATGCAATGATCAATAAATTAAGTTGAATTCGATATCTTCGTGTGTCAAAATACTAACAACAGAATATAATTGATTCTTTAGATATTTTGGCTGGAATTGACGAACAATCGATAACAATATTAGTGTTTATTAGTGTTGAATAGAAATCAAAGTGGGGCGTGGCCAAGTGGTAAGGCATCGGGTTTTGGTCCCGCTATTCGGAGGTTCGAATCCTTCCGTCCCAGAGTATATGTAAATATAGTAATTTATTTTTTATTTAAATATTTAATAGTAAATAATTTGGATTGTTTCTAAAGTGTAATATTGGATAGAATTTTATTCTTTTGGCTAATGGATCTAACCAAAATAAATCTTATCTTTTTTTTACATTTCACAAATTAAGGAAAAAGAATGATAAGTGTTCAAATGACACGTAGATACAACTGAATCTGTTGGAGATTTAGGTAAGATGGGGTTATAAATTACATATAAAATACATGAATTTGAAACATGAATTTTAATTAAAAAAAAAAAGGATCCTTTTTCATATATCCATCTTCTTATATATTTCTTTTTTTATATATTTATATAGAATATAGATTGGATTTTTCCAATCTATATATTTTTTTATTTATTAGGGATGATCAAATGTCGTCTTTATTGTAATTTTTTGTAAAAAATTGGAATTTTTGTTTAATTTTAATCGAAATTCAAATCAGAATTCTAGAAATTTATTCTAGAATTATATCTAAAATAGAAATAATATAAATATCTATATTCCTTAATATTATATTAAATAATAAAATTAATTATTTATATTTTTTTAAAATAAAGAAAATTAATTAAAATAACTAATAATAACTTAAGATAGATTCGATATCTATGTACCGACTGTCCTGACTGAACCAATGACTATTCATGATTCCATAATTGAATCAACCGCATAGCGGTTCCAAATTCGAGGAATGTTATGGTAAAACTTCGTTTGAAACGATGTGGTAAAAAGCAACGTGCGACTTGAAGGACATGATCTGTTGTGGATTCTTATATCCATCATTCTATAATAAAGGATGCTCTTGACTCGACATCCTTTGTTCTACTCGAACCCTGCATTTTTTTTGTTGGGGTGTAATGGAATGGAATATAGTACATGATGGAGCTCGAGTGGAAAGTATTGATTCATTTCTCAAGGGAGAAGGGTCTATGGTTAGTGTCAATTAATAAGTTAGAACAACTTTGTAAGTATATCTTTGACAGAGAAATCGAAAGGATCCCAATCAATCAAGTTTTAAATCCCAAAGGAATTTTTGAAGGAATTTTTGTTGGAATTTCTTCGATAAAAAAATTATATATATCGTGCGGGAATCCGCCGTTCGTATGATTCTATTCTTTGATAGAAAGAAATATTGATAGAAAGAAATAACAAAAAAGGTATGTTGCTGCCATTTTTGTTTTTGAAAGGATAAAAAATCAACGAAGTAATGTCTAAACCCAATGATTCAAAACAAAGATAAAGGATTCCGGAACAAGGAAACACTCTTTGTATTTTAATTGTCACAACAATTGGATTTGGATCAGAATGCAGAATTCAAATCGATTCTAAATGAGACATATTAAAGGGTATTCGAGACTGCTCAATAAACGAAATGCAAAAGGATTTTCTTTTGGGCTATTTAAGAGTTATTCAACTTGAGTTATGAGTATACAAATGATTAAATTTTTTTAGGAAAGAAAGACTTAATTCTTAGTCTAATTCATTTGATGATTTTAGGGACTTATTTTATTTGTCGTTATAATTTCTATATACATAATTTTAGAATAGAATCATTTTTCTCGAGCCGTACGAGGAGAAAACTTCCTATACGTTTCTAGGGGGGGTTTGTTGATCTAATCTATCCCAATGAGCCGTCTATCGAATCGTTGCAATTGATGTTCGGTCCCGAAGAGAGGGAAGAGATCTGCGAAAAGTGGGTTTTTATGATCCAATAAAGAATCAAACTTATTTAAATGTTCCTGCGATTCTATATTTTCTTGAAAAAGGAGCTCAACCTACAGAAACTGTTTATGATATTTTAAGGAGGGCGGGAGTTTTGAAAGAATTTCGACTTAATCAAACGAAGTTCAATTAATGAAATAAAAAAAGAAAGAGAATGAGGTTGTAGTTTGGTATAGCTTTTTTCATTTTTCCTTTTCTATTCATGTAGATTTTTTGTGTAGTGCCAATCCAACAGAATTTTTTTTTTTCTTAATACTTAACTTAAATTTTTCTATTTTCTACTTAGATTTCAATTTCATAATTTCTATCTATCATATTTCTATTTAATAATATTATAAATTATAATTAGAAAATTTTATAATTATAAAATTAATTTTTTTTTATTATTACATATTACAATTGAATTTCAATT